AATGAAGTGCCTGAAAAAAAGGATTATTTTGATAGAATAAATTATGTAGAAATACCTTCATTATATGAAATAGAATTAAACTAAAACTTTAGATTCCAAAAATCTAAGTACATCTTATACTATCATATAAAAAGATAAGCTAATAAAGCTATTGGGTTCATACCCCGACCATAAAGGTTATAATCCTTTTCTTTTTAATAATCAAATTATCAAAAATCTCATTTACAATTACAATAATAATCGGATCAATAATTACAATTTCATCGTATACATGAATAGGAATATGAATAGGCTTAGAAATTAACCTTCTTTCAATTATTCCACTATTAACAACTAAAAAAAACATTTATTCAACCGAAGCAGCAATCAAATACTTCATTACACAAGCATTGACATCATCAATCCTATTAATATCAATCCTAATTTTATCAACAAATCTAATTAACCAAAAGTCCGCAATAATAATTCTTTATTCATCTTTAATAACAAAAATAGGAACAGCCCCATTCCATTTTTGATTTCCTGAAATCATTGAAGGATTAGATTGAATAAATTGCTTAATTATAATAACCTGACAAAAAATTGCCCCTGCAATAATTCTAATATCATCAATAAATATAAACACATTTATTTACATTACAATTACGTCATCAATATTAATCAGAGGAATTATAGGAGTAAACCAGACAAGACTACGAAAAATCATAGCATATTCATCTATTAACCATATAGCATGAATAATAGCATCAATAAACAATGAAAAAATCTTTTACATTTACTTATCAATCTATATTACAATATCATCAATCTTCATTTTTACATTAAAAAGAAATAACTCCCTATATATTTATCAAATAATAACAAGAAATCAAAGCCCAATTATTAAAAAAACATTTATTATCAATCTACTAAGAATAGGAGGATTGCCCCCTCTCCTAGGATTTTTTCCCAAATGAATAGTAATTAACAGAATAATCCAAAGAAACGATCTGATTTTAAGAACCTTCATAGTAATAACAACATTATTAACACTATACTTCTATATACAAATTTCAATACCAATCCTTACAATGTATAAAATAAAAATAAAATGAAGGAAAAAAAACCCCCAACAATTCTTCATAAATAAAATAAACATAATCAATCTGCTAAGAATTCCTGTATGTACAATTTGATTTAACTTTTATTAAGGATTTAAGTTAAATCAAACTAACAGCCTTCAAAGCTGTAAATAAGCAAATGTTTAAGCCTTAGAGCTTAACTCACCTTTAAATTTGCAATTTAAAATCATTTTGAATATAAGACCGATGAGAAGGAAAACCCCGTAAATAGATTTACAATCTAACGCTTAAACTCAGCCACCTCAACGAATAAATGATTATATTCAACAAACCACAAAGACATCGGAACACTATACTTCATCTTCGGAATCTGATCAGGAATAGTAGGAACAGCCCTAAGAATACTAATCCGATCCGAATTAGGAAATCCAGGAGCCCTAATTGGAGATGACCAAATTTATAACGTAATTGTAACAGCACATGCATTCATCATAATTTTCTTCATAGTTATACCAATAATAATTGGAGGATTCGGAAATTGACTAGTTCCACTAATAATTGGAGCACCAGATATAGCATTCCCTCGAATAAACAACATAAGATTTTGGCTTCTTCCACCCTCCTTAACCCTTTTACTAACAAGAAGAATTGTAGAGACAGGAGCAGGAACAGGATGAACAGTTTATCCACCTCTATCTAATAATACAGCCCATAGAGGAGCTTCTGTTGATTTAGCAATTTTTAGATTACATTTAGCAGGAATTTCATCAATTCTTGGAGCAGTAAACTTTATTACTACAATCATTAATATACGACCAAAAGGAATAACACCAGAACGAATCCCCCTATTTGTATGATCAGTAGGAATCACAGCTTTGCTTTTATTATTATCTCTTCCGGTTCTAGCTGGAGCTATCACTATATTATTAACAGACCGAAACTTAAATACTTCATTTTTTGATCCAGCAGGAGGAGGGGACCCTATTTTGTATCAACACCTATTCTGATTTTTTGGACATCCAGAAGTTTACATTTTAATCCTACCAGGATTTGGTATAATTTCTCATATTATTAGACATGAAAGAGGAAAAAAGGAAACCTTTGGTTCTCTAGGGATAATTTACGCAATAATAGCAATTGGACTATTAGGATTTATTGTATGAGCACATCACATATTTACTGTAGGAATAGACGTAGATACCCGAGCATATTTTACTTCAGCAACAATAATTATTGCAGTTCCAACCGGAATTAAAGTATTTAGATGATTAGCTACCCTCCACGGAACACAAATAAATTATTCACCTTCAATAATATGATCATTAGGATTTGTCTTTCTATTTACCGTAGGAGGATTAACAGGAGTAGTATTAGCAAATTCATCCATTGATATTATTCTACACGATACATATTATGTAGTAGCCCACTTCCACTACGTGCTATCCATAGGAGCAGTATTTGCAATTATAGCAGGAATTATTCAATGATTCCCACTATTTACAGGATTAACACTTAATGAAAAAATACTTAAAATCCAATTCCTTATTATATTTATAGGAGTAAATATTACATTCTTCCCTCAACATTTTTTAGGATTAAGAGGTATACCACGACGATACTCAGATTATCCAGATGCATATCTCACATGAAATATTATTTCATCAATCGGATCAATAATAAGAACAGTAAGAATTATTTTTATGTCATTCATCATATGAGAATCATTATCATCTAAACGAAAGAATATCAGAAATAACCAATTATCATCAGCAATTGAATGACTTCAAAATTCACCCCCAGCAGAACACAGATACTCAGAACTTCCTATCCTAGCTAAATTCTAATATGGCAGAATAGTGCAATGAATTTAAGATTCATATATAAGTTAAACTTTTTTAGAAATAGCAACATGAAAAATAACATCAATGAGAAATAGAAATTCCCCGGCAATAGAACAATTAACCTTCTTTCATGACCACACAATAACAGTTTTAATTATAATTACAATCCTAGTAGGATACCTAATATCAACACTATTTACAAATAAGTTAACATATCGGTTCCTATTAGAAGGACAAACAATTGAAATAATTTGAACTATTCTACCAGCAATTACATTAATTTTTATTGCCTTACCCTCACTTCAGATTCTTTACACACTAGATGAAATTATTAACCCATCCATATCAGTTAAATCTATTGGACATCAATGATACTGAAGATATGAATATTCAGACTTCAAAAAAACCGAATTCGATTCATATATAAAATCACCAAACGAAATCAAAAATCAAGAATTCCGATTACTAGATGTAGACAATCGAATAACCTTACCAATAAAGACAAAAATTCGATTATTAGTTTCGTCAACAGACGTAATTCACTCATGAACAATTCCATCCCTTGGAGTAAAGATTGATGCAACACCAGGGCGTCTAAACCAAGCAAGAATATTCATCATTAATCCAGGACTAATATACGGACAATGTTCAGAAATCTGTGGAGCAAATCATAGATTTATACCAATTGTTGTAGAAAGAATTACTCCTAATAAATTTATTGAGTGAATTAAAAACTCATTAGATAACTAAAAGTTAGTAATGGTCTCTTAAACCAAAAAATAGTAGAGTAACGACTACTTCTAATGAAAAATTTAGTTAAAAAATAACATCAACTTGTCAAGTTGAAATTACGATTTCGTAATTTTTGATTCCACAAATATCTCCATTAAATTGAACAACCTTATTTATTTTCTTTACAATTACTTTAGTAATCATATCAACAATAAATTTTTATAATTACAAACCTGAACCCCTCAAAGGAGAAAAAACAATTTCTATAAGAAAAAAAAACTGAAAATGATAAGAAATCTATTTTCATCATTTGATCCATCTACTCAAATTCTCTCCTTAAATTGATTAAGATCATTAATTATCCTTATAATTATACCAATAAATTTTTGATTAATCCCGTCACGTATATCTTTATTATGAATAAAAATTTCAAAAAAACTTCATAACGAATTTAAAATCTTAATTGGAAAAAACAACGGATCATCATTAATGTTCACCTCCCTACTACTTCTAATTATAATTAATAATTTTATAGGACTTTTCCCGTACATCTTTACAAGAACAAGACATTTAACAATAACTTTAACCTTAGCTTTACCATTATGAACAAGATTTATAATTTACGGATGATTTAATAATACAATCTCTATACTCGCACACTTAGTCCCTCAAGGAACACCTCCCATTTTAATACCTTTTATAGTATGTATTGAAACAATTAGAAATATTATTCGACCAGGCGCATTAGCAATTCGTTTAACAGCAAATATAATTGCAGGACACTTACTTTTAACCCTTCTAGGTAATACAGGAGCAGGAATTTCATCAATTCTTGTAAGAATCTTAATTTTAACTCAAATTTTACTTTTAGTTCTAGAATCAGCAGTAGCAATTATTCAATCATACGTATTTGCAATTTTAAGAACCCTTTATTCAAGAGAAGTAAACTAATGACAAAAAAAAATCACCCTTTTCACTTAGTAGATGTAAGACCATGACCAATTCTTGGAGCATTAAGAGCCATATCCACAATAGTAGGATTAATTAAATGATTTCATATATATCAAGTAAACCTTTTTTTGGTAGGTTTACTTTCTACATCTCTTATTATATATCAATGATGACGAGATATCACACGTGAAGGTTCATTTCAAGGACACCACACATTTATCGTTACTATAGGATTACGATGAGGAATAATTTTATTTATTACATCAGAAGTATTTTTCTTCATTTCATTTTTTTGAGGATTTTTCCACAGAAGATTATCTCCATCAATTGAAATTGGGATAAACTGACCACCTTTGGGAATTTTAACCTTCAATCCTTTAAGAATTCCTCTTCTTAATACACTAATTCTTCTTACTAGAGGACTTACAGTAACATGAGCACATCATAGATTAATAGAAAATAACTGAAAACAAGCAAATCAAGGACTAACACTAACAATCATTCTTGGTTTATATTTTACTATTCTTCAAGCTTACGAATATATTGAAGCACCATTCACTATCTCCGATTCCGTTTACGGATCAAGTTTCTTTATAGCAACAGGATTCCATGGACTACATGTGATTATTGGAACAACATTTCTTAGAGTTTGCCTTTTACGTCATCTAATAAATCATTTCTCAATAATTCACCACTTCGGATTTGAAGCAGCAGCCTGATACTGACACTTCGTAGACGTAGTTTGGCTATTCTTATATTTATCAATTTACTGATGAGGTAGATATTTATATAGTATAAAAATTATTTTTAACTTCCAATTAAAAGATCTAGAAATAGTATAAATAATAAAAATTATTTTAATTTCAAGAATAATTATCTTTTCAATCAGATTAATCTTAATGATAATAAATCAAGTAATCTCAAAAAAAACATTTAAAGACCGAGAAAAAATATCCCCATATGAATGTGGGTTTGACCCAAAATCACACGCCCGTATTCCATTATCAATCCGATTTTTTCTTATTACAGTAATCTTTCTAATTTTTGATGTAGAAATTACTCTTCTTCTTCCGGCAATTAATAACCTTAAAACTACAAATCCACTGGAATTCCTAATTACATTTATTTTCTTCATCTCAATTTTAACGTTAGGGACAATTCATGAATGAAAACAAGGAGCATTGAATTGAAAAAACTAGGATAATAGTTTAAAAAACATTTAATTTGCATTTAAAAGAAGTTAAAATTAACTTATCTTAAATAAGAAACAATAAATTGTATTTAGTTTCGACCTAAAATTTTGATGATAAACATCCTTATTTTTAATTGAAACCAAAATAGAGGTGTACCACTGTTAATGGTAAAATTGATTTAAATCCAATTAAGAAATATGATAATCAAGAAGAAGCTTCTAACTTCAATCTTTAGCGGTGAAAATCCGTTAATATTTCTATTTATATAGTTTAAGAAAAACATTACATTTTCAATGTAAAATTAATATTAATATTTATAAATACTTAAAAACACAAGTGTTACCTTAATATCTTCAATATTAAACTCTTTTTAAGCTATTTAAGTAAAACAAAATAAGAAAAGAAACCCAAAAAATTAACATAATTAAAAATAACTTTAATTGATTAGAAAAAATTAAATGTAAACTTCGAGTTAGCTTTAAAATATTTATTATAAAACCCTGGGCCCCTAAATGTTCAAGTCAACCTTGATCAAAAGAAGAAATAAATAATCGGCCAAGTGTTAAAGGAAAAATTCTTATCCCTAAAGAAGAAATTAAAGGCAAGCCTCATATTAACGAAGAAAACCAAGAAAAATTTATAAAATTTAAAGATTTAGAATGATAATTTAAAGAAAAACGTGAAACTTCTACACCAATTAAAAGGCCAGAAAAAATTACAAATAAAGTTATAAATTTTATATACAAAGGTAAACAAATATAATAAGGAGTAGAAAATATTAACCAAGATAAAACTGAACCAGCAACAATTACAGGAAAAATCAAGCCTAATATACCAAAAAGTATAAAATTTCCACCCTCAGAAATTAAGAATAATGGAGAAAAATTTAAATAACCAAAAAATAAATAATATATTAAACGTACAGTATAAGAAACTGTTAAACCTGTAGAGACAAAAAATAAAATATAAGAAAACATATTAACAAATTTTATTGAATAAAACTCCGAAATTAAATCCTTTGAATAAAAACCTGAAAGAAAAGGTAAACCACAAAGAGAAAAATTACAAATAATAAAAAAACAAGAAGTTAAAGGTATAAAGTTTAAAGCACTTCCTATAAAACGAATATCCTGAAAATTTATAAATCTATGAATAAATGAACCAGCACATATAAACAATAAAGCCTTGAAAAGAGCATGAGATAAAAGATGAAAAAAAGCTAAATATTCACCACCTCTAAATAAAATTCTTATTATCAATCCTAATTGACTAAGAGTAGAAAGAGCAATGATTTTCTTTAAATCAAATTCAAAATTAGCTCCAAGCCCAGCTATAAATATAGTTAAACAAGAAAGCAATAATCCTAAAATTAAAACTTTATCACAAAAACAATAACTAAAACGAATTATTAAGTAAACCCCAGCTGTTACTAAAGTAGAAGAATGAACCAATGAAGATACAGGTGTAGGAGCTGCTATAGCAGCAGGTAACCAAGCAGAAAAAGGAATTTGAGCTCTTTTAGTAAAAGCCGCTAATATAATAAATAAACTAATAATAAATAAATAATTATCATCAATAAAAAATACATAAAATAAATAATTTCACCTACCATAATTTAATATTCAAGCAATCCTTATTAACAAAGCAACATCCCCAATCCGATTTCTTAAAGCAGTTAATATACCCGCACTAAAAGACTTAAAATTTTGATAATAAATAACTAAACTATAAGAAACAAGACCTAAACCATCCCAACCTAAAAGAATTCTAATAATATTAGGAGATAAAATTATTATTATTATAGATAAAACAAATAAAACCACTAATAAAATAAAACGATTTAATATTAAATCCCCGTGTATATAATCCTCTCTATAAAAAACTACTATAGAAGAAATAAAAAAAACAAACCTTATAAAAATTAAACTTATAAAATCAAAATATAAAGAAAAATTAATTAAAGAAGAATTTAAAGAAAACAATTCATATTCAACAAATAATGAAAAATCAAGGATTATAAAATAAAGAGATAAAAAGAAAAAAAAAAATGAACAAAATAAAAATAATGAAAAAAATACAAAAGTTAAAGAAATAACTCAAGATCCATAGATATCTTTGTTACCACAAAACAAAATTTTTTATTAAAATACTTGAATATAAACTAAATAAATTATGTATAAATAAAAAAATTAAATTCAAAGGAATTCAATGACAAAAAAGTAATAAATATTCACGAACATTAACAGATCAAAAACTAAATAAACCCCTACTTACCATGCCATGCTGAGTGAAAGAATACAAAAATAATGAATAAGCAGCTCTAAGAAAAGAAAGAAAAGATAAAATTAAAATTATTAATCTTCTTCAACTAACTAAAGAACTTAAAATTAAAATTTCAGAAACAAGATTTAAAGAAGGTGGAGCAGCTATATTTGATGAACATAAAAGAAATCACCATAAACTCAAGTTAGGTAAAATATTAATATAACCTTTGTTTAAATACAAACTACGTCTCAAAGACCGTTCATAAGTAATATTAGCCAGACAAAATAAACCAGAAGAACAAATACCATGAGAAATTATTATAATTAAAGATCCAATAACCCCTCAAGTTGTTAAAGTAAAGCACCCAGAAATTACTATACTTATATGAGCTACTGAAGAATAAGCAATTAATGATTTAATATCTCTTTGACGTAAACAAATTAAAGAAACAATTAAACCACCAAAAACAGAAATTCTTACAAAAAAAGTTCTAAAAAAGGAAACCTCCGCCTTAAATAAAGGAAACACACGCAATAAACCATATCCTCCCAATTTTAATATAACTCCAGCCAAAATTATAGAACCAGAAACAGGAGCCTCTACATGAGCCTTAGGTAATCACAAATGAACAACAAATATAGGAATTTTTACCAAAAAAACAAAAATTATTATATTAAAAAAAATTATTCTGTTAACTTGAAATATTAAAAATATAGATAAAGAACCGAAACTTAAATAATAATGTATTAACCCCAAAAATATAGGTAAAGAAGCAAAAAGAGTATAAAACAACAAATAAAAACCAGCCTGGATTCGTTCTGGTTGATATCCTCAACCCAAAATTAAAAATAAAGTAGGAATTAAACTAGACTCAAAAAATACATAAAATAAAATAAAGTTTAAAGAACTAAAAGCGCAAATTAAAAAAAACAAAAGTATAATAACATTTAAAGAAAAATAAAAATGAAAATTATTGTCCATATAAATTTTAGACCTAGCAATAAATATCAACAAACAAATAAAAAATCTTAACAAAATAAGAGGGCCAGAAAACAAATCACAACCGAAGCCTAAACCAAGAAGAATTGTAGAGACAGGAGCAATTTTCAAAAAAATAAATATTATTAAACCCAAAAATAAAAATACTAAATAAAAATCTAAAAAACTAAGAGGGATCATAAAAAATACAAACAAAATAAATTTTATCATAAAACATTAAAAGTCTGAAAAAAATCATTTCCACATGAACGAATAATTAAAACCAATAAACCTAAACCCAAAGCACCTTCACAGACCGAAAAACATAAAAAAATTATTAAAAAAAAACCTTCATAATCAAAAAGAGAGACATAATAAACAAGATTTAAATATAAAGATAAAACAATAAATTCCAAAGATAATAATAAAGAAAGTAAATGTTTACGAAAAAAGCTAAATACAGTTACACCACATAAATAAACAAATAATATTTCCATTAGTTTTAATAGTTTAAAAAAAACATTGGTCTTGTAAACCAAAATTAATAATAATTTTAAAACTTCAGAGAAAAGAAAAACTTTTCATTAATCTCCAAAATTAATATTTTATATAAACTATTCTCTGCATTAAAATCTTAACAACAATATTAATTATTTCAAGATCAACATTTATTTTTATAATACATCCAATATCAATAACAATAAATTTAATAATTCAAGCAATTATTATTGCAATCATAACAGGATCAATTCAAATTAATTACTGATATTCTTACATTATATTTATAATCATAATTGGAGGAATAATAGTATTAATTATATATATAACAAGAATTGCATCAAATGAAATATTCAAATTAAAAAAGAAAATACTTTTGATTCCAATCTTAAGAGCATTAATTTTATCAAACAATAAAATTAAAGAAATAAACCTCGTAGAAATAAGAAATATAGAAAAAAATTTAAACTTCAAATTATCCATAACTAAATTCTTAAATGAACCTATAATAAATTTTACATTAACAATTATAATTTACTTATTAATTACATTAATTGTAATTGTTAAAATCACCAACTTAAATGAAGGACCATTGCGGCAAAAATTCTAATGAAAAAACAACTAATAAAAATTTCACCTGTAACTAAAATTATTAATAATGCATTAATTGATTTACCAACCCCATCAAACATCAGAATTTGATGAAATATAGGATCAATTCTTGGACTATGCTTAATTATTCAAATCATTACCGGACTATTTCTAACAATACACTACACCCCAAATACAGAAATAGCCTTCAACAGAGTAGTTCACATTTGCCGAGACGTAAATTATGGATGAATAATCCGAACTATTCATGCTAATGGAGCATCAATATTCTTTATTTGTATTTATATACACATTGGACGAGGACTATATTATGGATCTTACAAATTAATTCACACATGAATAGTAGGAGTAATCATTTTATTCTTAATTATAGCAACAGCATTCCTGGGTTACGTTTTACCATGAGGACAAATATCATTTTGAGGAGCAACAGTTATCACAAACCTTTTATCAGCTATTCCATATGTAGGAAAAATAATTGTAGAATGACTTTGAGGTGGATTTGCTGTAGATAACGCAACATTAAATCGATTCTTTGCATTCCACTTCCTTCTTCCATTCATTGTAAGTGCAATAGTTATAATTCACTTATTATTCCTTCACCAAACAGGATCAAATAACCCTTTAGGAACAAATAGAAATATTGATAAAATCCCATTCCACCCTTACTTTTCAACAAAAGATATTATAGGATTTATCGTTACAACCATAATATTAATAACAATTTCACTATGAAATCCTTATTTATTAGGAGACCCAGACAATTTTATTCCAGCTAACCCCCTAGTTACACCAGTTCACATCCAACCTGAATGATATTTTCTATTCGCATATGCAATTCTTCGATCAATCCCTAATAAATTAGGAGGAGTAATTGCACTAATTATATCAATCGCAATTTTATTTATTATTCCTTTAACTAACAAGAGAAAATTCCAAAGAATAAATTTTTACCCAGTAAATAAATTCTTATTTTGATCAATAGTAAGAACAGTAATTTTATTAACATGAATTGGAGCACGACCTGTTCAGGACCCTTACATTACAACGGGACAAGTATTAACAATTATTTACTTTTTATATTATATAATTACACCACTAACACTCAAAATTTGAGATAAAATCTTAATCAAATAGCTAATGAACTTGAAAAGTATATATTTTGAAAATATAAAATAGAAGTAAAATCCTCTATTAGCTTATACTAAATTTTATTAACTAAATAATAAAAACCCAACAAAGAGTCTTTAATCCTAAATAAAACAACAAAAAACATAAAGATACAGGTAAATAAATTTTTCAAGCTAAATATATCAATTTATCATAACGATAACGGGGAAGAGTACCTCGAACCCAAACCCATAAAAAGGAAAAAAAAACAATTTTAATAAAAAAAATAAATTTATATAAATCACCACCAAAAAATATTAAAGAACAAATTATTCTTATAAATAAAATACTAGAATATTCAGCAAGAAAAATTAAAGCAAATCCACCTCTTCTATACTCAACATTAAAACCAGAGACCAATTCGGATTCACCCTCAGCAAAATCAAAAGGAGTACGATTAGTTTCTGCTAATATAGAAACAAATAAAATTAAACTTAAAGGAAACATCAAAAAGACAAATCACAAATATTTCTGATACTTAAAAAAATCATAAAAACATAAGCTAGAAGTTATAACTAAAAAAGAAATAATAATAATAACCAAACTAACCTCATAGGAAATAGTTTGAGCCATAGATCGCAAAGAACCAATTATTGAATAATTAGAATTAGATGACCAACCAGAAATTATTACAGCATAAACTGAAAGACTTGAAAAACATAAAAAAAATAATATACCTAAATTAAAAGATAAAAAATAAGAAAAAAATGGAAATCTAAGTCACATTATTAAAGAAATAAAAAAATTTATTACAGGAGAAAAATAATAAAAAACATAGTTAGAAACTAAAGGTAAACACTGCTCCTTAGAAAATAATTTAATAGCATCTCTAAAAGGTTGTAATAATCCTATAAAACCAACCTTATTAGGACCTTTTCGTAATTGAATATAACCAAGAACCTTACGCTCCATCAAAGTTAAAAATGCAACACCAACTAAAACCCCAATAATCAAGACTAACAAAGAAAAAAAAACAAGAATAAAATCAAAAATAAACAATATTATTTGTATAAAATACATATAAAGATCCTAAATCTACCGCACTAATCTGCCAAAATAATAAGAATACCCAAAAAATAAATAATATATTGAAATACTGGTCCTTTCGTACTAAGTAAATCAAAAAAATTGAAGATAGAAACCAACCTGGCTCAAACCGGTTTTAACTCAGATCATGTAAAGTTTTAAAGGTCGAACAGACCTAACATTCAAGCTTTTGCACCAGAAGTTTACTTTAATCCAACATCGAGGTCGCAACCCCTTCCATCAATAAGAACTCTAAAGAAAGATTACGCTGTTATCCCTAAGGTAATTTTAACTTATAATCAAAAAAAATTGAATCAATAAAATATAAATAAATATAAAAATAAAAGAAAAGTTTGTCAAATTATTCCCATCACCCCAACAAAATAATTTTTAATTAATAAAAGAAAAATCCTAAATAAATTATTAACCAAAAAATATTAAACTCTATAGGGTCTTCTCGTCTTTCAAAAAAATTTGAACTTTTTAATTCAAAAATAAAATTCAAAAAATAAAGAATGAGACAAAACTCCCCTTGTCAAACCATTCATTCCAGCTTTCAATTAAAAAACTAATGATTATGCTACCTTTGCACGGTTAAAATACCGCGGCCATTTAATTAATCATTGGGCAGGCCAGACTTTAAAATATAATCAAAAAGACATGTTTTTAATAAACAGGCAAGAGAGAAAGTCGAGTTCCTTAAACTCTTCTGAAAATAAACAAAAAATACAAAAACCATTTACTAATTTAATCATAATAAAATAAAAACATTATTAAATTAAAATTTTAAATAAAAAACTTAAAATAAACAAAATATTATTAAAAAATAAGTAATTAAAACATAATAAAAATGAAAAATTCTAATCCTATTAAATATTTTATATTAAAAAATTATAAATATATATTAAAAAGCTTATCCCCTTTAATATTTAAGCTCATAAGAAAAAAATTATCAATAAAAAATCTTTCCTAAAGAACATAAAATTTAATTTTTTTATTTAAAAACCAGATATATCAAAAGACGAATTACATTTCAAATCAAAATTAATATTATAAATTATTATTCAACATAAAAATTTATAAAAAATTAACTCCTTTTGATTCGGGATTAATATATACATATAAAAAAATTAATCAACCCTGATACACAAGGTACAACAAATAAAATTTTCTTTGTCAATAATATATAATAAACCTTCACAGTACAAAAAAATAATTTTTTAAAATAAAAACTAAAAAAAATAATACTTTAAAAAAATAAATTTAAATAAAAAAAATAAAATATATTATCAAACTAAGTTAAAAACTATCCTTTTAGTGTAAATAAAATGCTTATTCAAGCTCCAGTTTGATATATCCAGACACACTTTCCAGTACGCCTACTATGTTACGACTTATCTCAAATTAATTGAGAGTGACGGGCGATATGTACATATTTTAGAGCTTAATCATAAAATCTAATAAAAATTATTACTTTCAAATCCACTTTATTAAAAATATCTAAAAAATTAAACCATATAAATAAATTTATTGTAACCCACCTCAACATGAATATAAACTGCACCTTGATCTGATGTTAACTTTAATATAAGAAAATGATCATTTAATCCTTAAAAAATAACCAACTACGACGATATACAAATTTTTAAATCAAGTAACTAAATCGTGGATTATCGTTTACAGGACAGGTTCCTCTGAAAAGACTAAAATACCGCCAAATCCTTTTACTTTCAAGAACTTAACTAATACTAATAAAAAATTTACACTCAGAATAACGGGGTATCTAATCCCGATTTCAAAAACAGAATTTAATAAAACAGAAAATAAAAAATAAATTTAATAAAATTTCACCTAATATTAAAAATTTAATCTTAATTTTAATCCTAATTACCATTAAATAAATTTATATTGCACTAATTGTATAACCGCAACTGCTGGCACAAAATTAGTTAGAACTAAAAAAATTTCTGATTCTAAGTAACCTTAATAATCAAATATAAATACTGCAAAAAGAAAACTCTAAAATAACACTTACATATATTTAAATTTATTATATAAATAAAAAGCCAAAATAAAACTTTCCAACATAAAAAATAAATTTTAACACTTTAAAAATTTTTTTCCACAAAATAAGTAAAATTGACCAACCTAACCAAAGCACCGAAAAAGAACAGCCGGAACAGGAAACCACGACGAAGAAGCGAAAACGAGGAAACGCCGCCCTCGGGGTACGAACCAGGTTTAACCCACGGGATAAGCAACGCCCTATTGCCAACCCATGAATACGACCAAAGCACCGAAAAAGAACAGCTTGAACAGGAAACCACGACGAAGAAGCGAAAACGAGGAAACGCCGCCCTCGGGGTACGAACCAGGTTTAACCCACGGGATAAGCAACGCCCTATTGCCAACCCATGAATACGACCAAAGCACCGAAAAAGAACAGCTTGAACAGGAAACCACGACGAAGAAGCGGAAACGAGGAAACGCCACCCTCGGGGTAAGAACCAGGTTTAACCCATAGGATCAACAACGTCCTATCGCCAACAAAATCAATACATTAATTATAATTTTCTTTTTTAACTTAAAAATTTAAACACTAGTAAATAAATATTTAATAAATTATGAACAAGACCTAAGTCCTTAAATTTTAAAACTAAATTTCAATTTAGCTTAAAATTTATTAATAAAATTATTAACATTTTATTAATAAATAATTTTATTAATAATAAATAAGGTTTTTTTTTTTTTTTTTTTTTCTATAATTTTTATATTCAAATAAATAATTATAATAAAATAATTTTAATTTAAAATTATAAAAAATTAATTTTTATTATAAAATTTTAATTATATAAGGGAAAAAATTATATAAAAATATTTATTCATTAATTATATATTTATATATAAATAATTTATGTATAAATAAAATTAATATAATTTTATTGTAAATATATAATATATTTAAATATGTTATTATATATTAATAAATAATTATATATTATATATTTATATATAATTTATATATAAATATATATTTACATATTATATAAGTTCTTATTATTATCCCAATACCTATTTCTAATAGGTTATTATATATTGATATATAATTATATATATATAAATCAAGATATATATTAATAAATATAAATTAACTTTAAATTTAATATTATATATAAATATGTAAATATATATAAATATATAATTATATATGAATAACTTATTGTTATATATAAAATTATTTATTAATTTAATAATTATATATAAATATATAGTTATATATATATATAAATATATATTTTATATAGTAAAAAAAAAGTTAGCGCAAAAACACGTTTTGAATGAAAATCCATAAATACATGGTTTTGCACAACCAATAATTTATTAACTAAACCAAAGCCCATAAAAAGAACAAAAATCGCCTACGTTTTAAAACAAAAAATGGTGAGGCATTACTATGAACATAAACATTAATAAAAAAATATAAAAAAATTTAAAAGAACAGATACAAATTTTTGTTTACAAGTAAAGTTTT